ATGTGGGAATTTCCATTTTTTACACTAGTATCGATGCAGAATAGTATTGATTGATAAGGGAGAGACATATCTAGATTGATTGGTAGGATCGGTGTTATTACTCTATTTAGTATTTTAAGACATATACATATATATATATATGTGTCTGACTTTCTTTTGGACTCGACTGTTCTTGAACAATAAAATGGAGTAGAGTGCCCATATTTTTACCAGGAGTACATACACAAATTGTATTCTTTTGTTGTTCAATACACAATGAACTTAACATACATAATTATCTCGACAGAACAGAGCACTTTTTTAAACCACACCCCTTTTCTAGCTCCGACTTGTGTATCCTCAATTACTAATTGAAATTGAAAAAAAAATCTATCTCATTCTCATTCAAATTGCATGCTTAATTTTTGATGTATGTGTTTCCACTCCAATCCAAGAAAGAGAAGAGGGTTTTATTTTATATTAATAAAAGACCGAGCAACGACCCTCCTTTTTCGTAAATATGTTGGAATATTAGATCTTTTAACCCGCCCTTTTTCCATCTCACTTCTACTGTTTTATTTGGGGCTACATGTGACCTATTGAATACCGGTCATATGATACCTCATCAGATAATTAATTGTATGTATAATTGTATGTATAAATAAGTATAAGGAAGGAAAATTGTATAAGGAAGAGGGTAGCTTATAAAAAAGAAATAATGGAAAAGGATGAAAAATTCAATGGGAGTCCATATTGGAATTAAATTAGGAATCCTATTTTTGATTTAGTATGGATAAAGGCTTTTCCTATGTTATACTATTCAATTCTCGACGATTAATCGATTTGATAGATCAGATATATTGTTATTCATAATATTGATCCGATTCAATATCATCAGGATACAATTCACCCTGATGAATTTACAGGAGTCAAATTTCTCATCTCTATGGGATTAGATCCCGAGTTATTGCAAAGCAAAAAAAAAAAATGAGATTATGGAAGTCAATATTCTCGCATTTATTGCTACTGCACTGTTCATTCTAGTTCCTACCGCTTTTTTACTTATCATCTACGTAAAAACAGTCAGTCAAAATGATTAATTTGAATGAAACTTGAACTATTAGCTCTTGTCAATGATTGAAGAAATGAAATAAAGGGAATGAAACTCCAAGTCTTAAATTAAATGAAATGATCGGGCTGGAATCAAGAAGTGTCTGAGATCTGAGATAGTGTGCAGAAGAAACTATATAGTTCCTTCTACACATTATCTAGGATTGGATACAGATATAATATAGGCTTTACTTTCTATAATATAGATCAATTTACAATATGGTAGTACCTCTAAAGTCCACTCCTTCCCCATACTACGAGCGAAAGAGAAAATGTAAAGACTACCATTAAGGCAGCCCAAGCGAGACTTACTATATCCATGTAAATTATGTCTCCTATCTCTATCAAGGAATGATTCCGCTATGATTATTGATCAATAATCATAGTGGAATCAATGGCGCAGAGTCAAAATAAAATTCTGATTTAAAGTGATTGATGAGCCAATTCAATCGTAACAAATTACATATTATTGGATTTCCGGTAGAATCGGGAAGCATTAAGCACAAATATGATACACACACCCTTTCTTTGGAAATATAAAAGGAAAGGAGTCCTTAGAATGGAAAAGATGTAGGACTAGTAAGACCTATTGTTTTGTTTGTTACTTTTTTATAAACAAAAGACATAAAAAAAATATACCATCAAGATAGAAAACTATCTATGGGATTGTCTTTCTTTCTGTGAAAGAATCAGGAGACACCATTACCACTATTACATACATTCCATTCTTTTTTTTTTCTTTTCTAGAACCCTACGGATTCTAAAAATAAAGCATGGATACGCCCAGTCCTTTGCCTCTACTTCTACTTCTACTTTTGCTTCTGCGAAGCAAGAATTCTTTGAGTTAGATCAACAGAATAAGAAATCCCAATTTGTTGATCAGGCGACACCCAGATTTGAACTGGGGATAAAGGATTTGCAGTCCCCCGCCTTACCACTTGGCCATGCCGCCAAATCCGATCAAAAATATGCATAAAAATATTATCTATACTTTAATTACAAATTACAACTTTAATTACAATTACTAATTTTATTTTTTAATCTTGAATCCCATTGTACTTATCCCTTTCCAAAAACGAATCCCTATTTTTTATTGGATCCGGTTTCGATTATTCTCTTTGATTCATTGTATCTCAAAACATACATGGCTTAAAAACTTCCCTTCCCTTTTCTATTGAAATGAAAAAAAAAAAAATAGATTTCCGGTCATAGATTTTAAAATTTAGAGTAGGAACCATTACCTATTTACTTTGAATTAGTGAACGAACGGTTCTTAATTAAATTATTTTGTATCTCAAATTGTGTCTTTTCTTAATGGCATAATAAAAGCCAATTGATTTACGACTAATCAGTATCAATTATTTTCAAAAATAAATCCTTTTCCATTTAAATTAAATCTCAATTTTCAATT